TACTTTTTTTAGGCCAAGAGGTTGATAGCGAGATCTCGAATCAACTTATTGGTCTTATGGTATATCTCAGTATAGAGAATGATAACAAAGATCTTTATTTGTTTATAAACTCTCCCGGCGGATGGGTAATACCCGGGGTAGCTATTTATGATACTATGCAATTTGTGCAACCTGATGTGCATACAATATGCATGGGATTAGCCGCTTCAATGGGATCTTTTATCCTGGTTGGAGGAGAGATTACCAAACGTCTAGCATTCCCTCACGCTTGGCGCCAATGAGTTTTTTAAGAAAAAAAGACTATGCCTTCGCCATATAAAATATGAATATTAAGTAATAATAGCATGGCACTTCGAATTCGATATGCATTTTTTTTTTTAACATAGATTATATATCGAAAGAGGAGTATGAAATTAGTATAAAATAAAGAGTATTCCCGATTTTAGCCGGGGCCTTTTCAGCGTCACAAACTTTTTTATTTTCACCCTGAAGACTTTTAACAATATTTATGGTATTGTTATGAAAGAGTACGAAAAAAAACTTTGGGATTGCTGAATCACAAACCAGATAAATATATAAAAAGCAACGGAGCCATCATAGTATTTTTAAACTGTCCCGAAAGGAAGGATGGTAATTGGATCATTTGCCGATCCGGATCTGAGAAAATAAACCCTATATATATATTATATTTTTTTTTTCTCTTTCTTTGATGGAAGGTCAAAGTGAATCCCATTGTAGAGCCGTATGCAATGTGCAAAAGATGCCTATGCCTGTACGGTTGCTCAATTCTATCTTTTTTTTTATTATTCTTTATCTCTTCTCCTCACCTCATCATCCGAGATAGAGGAACCTTTTGTTTGTTATATCATCAGGGTAATGATACATCAACCTGCAAGTTCTTTTTATGAGGCACAAACGGGAGAATTTATCCTGGAAGCAGAAGAACTATTGAAACTGCGCGAAAGCATCACAAGGGTTTATGTACAAAGAACAGGCAAACCATTATGGGTTGTATCCGAAGATATGGAAAGGGATGTTTTTATGTCAGCAACAGAAGCCCAAGCTTATGGAATTGTTGATCTTGTAGCGGTTGACTAAAAATAGCAGTAATCTAATCCTGCGCAAATCCGCAACTTGAGATTTTTTACTTATTACCGGGTTTAATAATATTCTATTCATCTATTAAATAGAGAAGTAATTCATAAGCAGCCGGTTAGGATCGATCTAAACCAGCCCATTCATTATGTATACGATTCAACATGCCAACTATTAAACAACTTATTAGAAACACAAGACAGCCAATCAGAAATGTCACGAAATCCCCTGCTCTTCGGGGATGTCCTCAGCGCCGAGGAACATGTACTAGGGTGTATGTGCGACTCGTTCAGATCCTCGCTGGGACAAACTAAAGGAAACCTATTTTCCAGTATCAATGATTAGTACCAGTGAAGAGGATAAAATGGAAGGAAAAAGGCCATTCACTATCTAAAAAAAAGATCTATTATATCCTTCTATTGTGTTGAAATTTATGGTTTCCATTGGTGCAAATCCAATCATTTCTATTTTGAATTGAAGATGCAAAAAATTCCTCATTGGTAACAAATGGTTATCCATTAAGCGAGGGAAATCCTATTTTCAAAGCCGAAATCTTATGTCTCTACTCTTGCAAAAACGGACTAAGAGGGTCAGCTACCCAGCTAATCTTCATAATGAAATATCGTTACTGTATAGGTAGATCTCGTTGTAAAAGACCTATGACTATATAATTCATGGGTAGAGCCAAAGAATGGGAACTGTACAAGTTACCAATACAATAGCATTGATTAAATGAAGTAAGGGGCTCCGGTGTATAGAGAGGACCTCACCGTTTAAGACGTAACCATAGAAACGATGGAACCCACTCTTTCTTTATTCATTTCTATTTATTACTTTTTTATGTTTTTTGATACCTAGTATCAATACAATTTCTTAGTTCGAGGTGAAATGCCTATAAAAAAAGACAAATTGTGGTCGGGAAGGTTATAGTAGCAAAAGCCATTGGAATTTGTATTTTATACATTGGAAGAATCCGTTTTGTTATTAATAAACTAGGAAAGAGGAAAAGAATAACTGAAAGAAAAGAAATCAATTAGTTATTCATTAAAATTCATTTATTCAATGACCAGAATTAAACGAGGATATATAGCTCGGAGACGTAGAGCAAAAATTCGTTTATTTGCATCAAGCTTTCGGGGGGCTCATTCCAGACTTACTCGAACAATTATTCAACAGAAAATAAGAGCTTTGGTTTCGTCTCATCGAGATAGAGATAGGCAAAAGAGAGATTTTCGTCGTTTGTGGATCACTCGAATAAATGCAGTAATTCGCGGGAATGCGGTATCCTATAGTTATAGTCGATTAATACACAATCTGTACAAGAGACAGTTGCTTCTGAATCGTAAAATACTTGCACAAATAGCTATATTAAATAGGAATTGTCTTTATATGATTTCCAATGAAATCATAAAATAAGTAAATTGTAAGGAATCCAACACAATATTTAAAATGGAGTTTCGCTGGAGAATGAACTCCGGGAAGGTAGAGTAGAAATTAATATGAAAAAAAGAATATGATAAAGTCGCTCAAAATAAAATGAGTGAACACACCAAATAGTCAATAAAAAAAGATTTCTTCTTCCCCATTCTTGTTTTTTTCTTACAATACGACAATCCAATCTGGATCCTCGAATTTTGCGAACAAAACATCAATCTGTGTTTGAGTTCAAATTGGAATTTTGATTCGATTGAAGAGTAAGCTTATTTTTTATTTATTTCTGGTTCTAAGACCTATAGTTCTGACGGTCGACTCGCCTCTTTCAAATTGTTTCTCATTATTAAGAAAAGGTAACAAAGATAAAATACGAGCTTGTTTTATAGCAATAGTAATTAATCTTTGTTGTTTTAAGGTCAATCTATTTACCCGTCTAGATAATATTTTTCCTTGTTCACTAATAAATCGACTAATTAAACTCATGTTTCTATAATCAATTCGATCCCCCGATTGGATCGGGGGCAAACGCCTACGAAAAGATCGCTTGGATTTAAGAAAGAATCGCTTGGATTTATCCATGGTTTGTTTATTCCTTATCCCGAAAATCCTATTTGAATCTCATCAAAAATGATTTAGGATTCAAAAAGCAGATTTGATTTGGTTTTTTTTTCTATTTATTTCTTTTTTATATTAATATAAAAATATTAATATTTTTATTGAAGTTCTATTATAGATTTAAGCTATATTATAGAAATCTTGTTCTATATCTATATAATAAGATTGTCTAGATAATAATATCGTATATAGAATATGTCCCTTTTCATGTTCCTTGTAAAAGTGACCCACAGACACCTTGATTCGATCTATTTCTTTATCTCCCCGTGAATCGTATGTTTGTAACAATAGGGACAGAATTTTCTCAATTCTAATCGACTAGGAGTATTGTGTCGATTCTTTTGAGTAATATATCTGGAAATACCCGTTGATTCTTTATTAACACCCTTTTGAACACAATTAGTACATTCTAAAATAACTGTTACGCGGACTTCTTTACCCTTGGCCATGAACCCCCTTTCTTTGAGTTTTTGATGAGTTTTTGATTCAACCAACTCTTCGATTTTCCGATTTATTTAAAGGGAAAAAGGACGGAAAAAAAATATAAGTTGCTAACTCGAAATTTTGAAAGATTATTTCGTTGCAATCACAACCCAATTTAATAAGTAATAGTAAATAAATACTACTATTAAGTCAAATAATGATTTCGAACTCCATTCAGTTCTATTTAGAATAGAATTCTGTTCTAAGTCGAAGTATAGTATTTCATTTTACTATCTTGTATGATATTCTTGTCTTAGACACATTCTGCTTTCCGTTTTCACTAGATTATTTAGCAATTGAATTGGAGAACCCGAATTTCGACGAGGTTGAATCTACTTTTTTATTTCTCTTTTCTTTATTCTACTTACCTTCTTTATTTTACTTAATTGTATCTAATTCTATTTTAGATAAAAGAAAAGAGGGGGAGGGATTAGTCACAGATCTTTTGATTCTCTCTCTAATCTTCTTCACCCCTTCCCATGTCAATAACCCCCTTCCCATGTCAATAACTAGAATGAAAAAAAAGGGAATGTCAACGCATCCGGGAATAATCGATTGATCTCTATCAATAGACCTGCTAAAGCCCCGAACCATAGAGTACTTAGTACCGGTGCCACGGAAAGATATGTTTTTAGATCTCGCATTGAAAATCCTCCTTCTTTATTCTTTTTTGTAATGTATAATGGTAATACATATATGATCAGCTGTATATGTAAGTAGTTAAGGACCACTCGTATTTGTACACGGAATTCCTAATTCAAATTGAAATGTACACCGATTCGGTAGATAAGATTTTCCCTTTCTGAAAACCGAAAAATACATCCCTTTTTGTCTGAGCATTCAAAAAAAAATATTCATTTTTTAGTTTTTTTATGATGGGTTTCATATTCATATATTTCATAATTTCTATATAGAATATATATTAGATATATTCATATATTTCATAATTTCTATATAGAATATATATTAGATATATAAACCTTCTACTATTATTATATCTTATATGAGACCAAAAAAAAAGAAAAAATGGCAAGATAACTTGTATCTATATCAATGGATAAAAAAAAAATGAGGATTTGGAAAACAAGGCAAGGATTCTCTACAATGACACTGTAGACCAATTGAAAGGGATGTAGCGCAGCTTGGTAGCGCGTTTGTTTTGGGTACAAAATGTCACGGGTTCAAATCCTGTCATCCCTACCTATTGCTTCTCCTATGAGCAGTAATGAAATCGATTAAAATCGTGCATACATAATCTTTTTTTATAGTATATCATTTTATACTATATCATATACTATATGATACTATATGCATACAAGGTGTATTGGGGTTACAAAACAAAATATTCTTCTTTCTAGTCTTATCTATTGTGA